AAAAAATCGATCAGAGTTATTTTTTGATCACCTTGCGCCTTTGTTTTATTTATTCTTTTCTTTTTTTGAAATCGAGTCAAAAAATACTAGAGTTATAAAGTATGAACTATCCCTTGATTGTTGCAAGACCTGAGAAAAGGAATTTCCTTTGGACTACGGACGGGAAGGATGAAAGTGAGTAGGTCTGCTAATTCCTCATCTGCAAATCAACCCTTCCCGTAGGTTATTTTATCAACGAATAAGGAATTGTATGAGTGAAATTTGGATCTAATTTGAAAAGCAAAGGACAGGTCCAGGGCAATAAAATAGGTATTTTTTTATTTGTAAAATTAAACAAAAGGATTCGCAAATAAAAGTGCTAATGCTACAACCAATCCATAAATGGTTAAAGCTTCCATAAAAGCTAGACTAAGCAATAGAGTACCTCGTATTTTTCCCTCTGCCTCAGGCTGTCTCGCGATACCCTCTACAGCTTGACCTGCAGCAGTCCCTTGACCAACGCCAGGTCCAATAGAAGCAAGCCCTACGGCCAATCCAGCAGCAATAACGGAAGCGGCAGAAATCAGTGGATTCATGATAAGTTCCTCATACCAACAAAAAGAAATGGTTAATGATACAATCAATCAATGAATTATGACTGAATTATTCCATTGATAGGATTCATCCGGTCGAAGTAACTACGAACTTCGAATTTAAGTAATACTATTCTATTATTGAATTGTCAAAACTCCTTCGATTTCTCTTTTTTTTTTTTCTATCCACAGAGTTTTGGGAAATCCATACAACTTTCGTTCTTCCCTTTCTTGGTTCCGAACTATTATTTCCATTTTTCAATTTCTTTATCTTTATTTTATCTGTTTATTCAGCCAATTCACAGCTACAACAGTATGAAAGGATACTTCGACCGGAACCCACAAGTAGACAAGTAGTAGGTCAATCTTTAATTTCTAGATAACTAGTCAATATCTACTATCACATATACATGTCTTTCTTATCTAATGTAAACCATTCGTTTCGATCGGATTCGAGAATCAATCCATTTTTTTTAGTAATCCCCTTTTTTGTAACTTTTTTTCTCCCTTCCTTTTTCTTTATCATTATTTTATTTTAACCAACTACAGAAAAAAAAAGATTCGCGCGAATTATTCCGTAGAAATCTCATTATTTCCTTGATCTAAGTTCATGCAATTTGGTTTCTTATTTAGTAATTCTTTTGGTCAATTGTGAAAATCTACTGTAAAGTAGAATCAAAGTCGACTCGTATTTCCTGTTTTTTAGTTAATTACATTTTATCACACGGCATAAAGGGTAATATCTTCTATTCAAAATTCTTATTTGATTTGAATAAGAAGGTTGGCTGACCAATAGAATAGAAGGTGAATATTCGTCGAGGAAAGGAGAGTTTTGGGAAAAATATCTGTTAGATCTCTTTCCCCCTTTTTGAACTCTCTAATTAATATAAAAATTTTTGATTTTTTTGTTCTTAATTTGATCTATTTCTATTCCTTAAGTCAATCATCTTGAACCGCACATACATTGCTTTGCGATAAGCTAAAAAAAAAAAAAAAAAAGACTATTTCAATGATGGCCCTCCATGGATTCGCCTATATAAGCGGCGGCTAAAGTTGCAAAAATAAGAGCTTGAATACCACTTGTAAATAATCCAAGGAACATGACAGGGATAGGAACCACTAAAGGTACTAAAGAAACAAGAACAACAACGACTAATTCATCCGCTAAGATATTCCCGAAAAGTCGAAAACTGAGTGATAGGGGTTTTGTGAAATCTTCTAAGATGTTAATGGGTAAAAGGATTGGGGTTGGTTGAATATATTTCCCGAAATAACTGAATCCCCTTTTGGAAAGACCTGCATAGAAATAGGCCGCTGACGTGAGTAAAGCCAAAGCAACTGTAGTATTTATATCATTCGTAGGTGCGGCCAACTCTCCATGAGGTAATTCTATGATTTTCCAAGGTAAAAGAGCTCCTGACCAATTCGAAACAAAAATAAATAGAAACAAGGTTCCAATAAAAGGAACCCAAGGGCCGTATTCTTCTCCAATTTGAGTTTTACTCACATCTCGAATGAACTCAAGAACATATTCGAAGAAATTCTGACCCCCAGTCGGAATGGTTTGTGGGTTCCGAACAGCTATAGTAGCTGAACCTAATAAGATAGCAATTACAACCCAAGAGGTAATAAGTACTTGTCCGTGGACTTGGAAATCCCCTATTTTCCAATAGAAATGTTGACCTACTTCCACACCGGATATCTCGTATAAGCCTTTTAGTGTGTTGATGGAACATGATAGCACATCCATATTGCCCTCTGAAAAAATCGAACTTTAAACAAAATTATTTTGATTCAACGATCTCTTTATCTACTGGAATGGGGTATTTGGAATACCAACTGATAGTTTGAATACTAACTAATTCCATAGTATTCCCAGTTTTTTTATCTATTTTTAGAAATTCATAAAAAAGAATCGATTCTATAAATCTATTGTATTTTCGAAGTAAAACTTATTGATTTGATTTTATTATTAATCAAGGATTTCTTCTATAGCTAGAACTAGAACGACCCTCACAAATCGCAAATACTAATTTGTTAAGAATTAATCGGATTGAGGATATAGCGTCATCATTCGCCGGAATTGAAATATCTGCAAGATCGGGATCGCAATTTGTATCGATTAAACAAATTGTTGGAATTCCTAAAGTGATACACTCCCGCAGGGCGGTATATTCTTCATGCTGATCGACGATGATCACAATATCGGGTAATCCTGTCATATATTTAATCCCGCCCAGATAGGTTTGTAAGCGAAATAGTTGTCTTTTCAACATAGCCGCATCTCTTTTAGGAAGACGGTTGAGTCTTCCCGTTTTTTGTTTCATTCTCAAGTCCCTGAACTTATGAAGTCTCGTTTCTGTAGTGGACCAATTCGTTAACATACCGCCGAGCCATTTTTTAGTAACACAATGACACCGGGCCCTTATTGCAGCCCATGCTACTAAATCAGCTGCTTTTTTTTTGGTCCCAACAATTAAGAATTGTTTTCCCCTACTTGCTGCACCAAAAACCAAATCACAGGCTTCAGATAAAAAACGAGCAGTTCTAGTAAGATTTGTAATATGAATACCTTTACGCTTTGCCGAGATATAAGGTGCCATTTTAGGATTCCATTTCCTAGGCTCATGGCCCAAATGAACCCCTGCCCCCAGCATCTCTTCCAAGTTGATGTTCCAATATCTTCTGGTCATTTCTCCCCACACCCCCCCGCTTTTTCCAAAAAGGCGACGGGGAACCCTGAACGGAAATAAAGAATTGTTCCGATGGAACCTTCACGTCTATCGTAGATTGGCATAGATATATGAATAAGCCATTAGTCTTTTCTATTCCTTCTTTTTGATTACCAACCTAAATGACTGTCCCAAATACCGATAGTAAAGTAAAAAAAAAAAGCTGAATCCGCCTTTAGGAATCATTAAATCCCATAAAGTTCTGATGTATCATCCAAATTCTTTGAAAGAAAAGAATCAACCCACTTTCGGTAGTGAAACAAAATATCTCCCATTTCCCCCTCGAATAGATTGTTTTCTTTTGTTTCCAAAGGGCTCTTTTTTTGTTGTTTTGACGGGGGCACTAATCCCTTCAATCCGGTCCCGGCGGGTATCATACCCCCAAAAACAACGTTCTCTTTCAATCCTTTTAACCAATCGACTCGACCCCGGAGAGCTGCTTTTGCTAAAACCCGAGCCGTTTCTTGAAAACTCGCTTCAGATATGAAACTTTGAGTATTGAGAGCTGCTCGAGTTATTCCCAATAAGGTGGCTCGGTAACAAACTGCTTCTTCCAATGCGCGCCCCACTCGTTCCGCTCGCAACAATCCAACTAGTTCTCCGGGCGAAAAAACATTAGACATTCCATCTTCTGAAATCAAGACTTTTGATGTTATTTGACGTACAATAATTTCTATATGCCTATTATGAATCTGTACCCCCTGGGATCGATAAACCTTTTGGATCTTATTAACCAAAGAGATACGGCTTTGGACTATAGTTAGCTCAGCACCAATCAAGAATGCCCATGGCATTCCAAGAATTCTTGGTATACGTTCATTCCAACGCTCAACCCTCTTTTCTAGATTCATCGATATTGAATCAATCGAACGCACTTCTAACACCTGTTCTACTTTTGGAAGCCCTTGGGTTATATCACCAGATCTTGATTTTTCATATATAAATGTAATGAAAGTATCACCTTCGTGCAGGATTTGCCCATAATGGCCATGAACAGTTGCTCCCGGAGTGGCCAAATAAGGCTTAGCTGATCGTATTACTACAGAGTCAACTTGAACAAGTATAACTTGACCTGATTTTAGGCGCGGTGCATTTTTTGTTCTACATATATTTTCACAAATCAACTGCCCAAGACTCATTATTGTAGATGTTTCTTCACAATAATTAGGATCGAGCAAATACCAATTCCAATTTAAAAGAATGGTACTGAATGGATCGGGGTTATCAATTTTCGCATTTTCATCCAGTAAATAGTATTTACTGACTTGAAAAGTCTTTTTCAAATTTTCAACGTTCTTTAGCAAGATTGGATTATGAGTTATTAAATGGAAAAATGTATAAAGATTCGCAATTTGAAAAGTGGTTCCTAAAGGCCCCAGCGAATTCGTAATTGGAATTCGAGGATCTTTTGGAATTGGAATTGATTCTTTTATCCCGTTGTAATAGTTTACATCGTTGAATCGACCCACCCGAAAACAATTGGATGATGACAAAATGATCGACGACTCGAGTCCCGTATTTTGATTCAACAACATATGAATAGTTCTTTGATTGGGATCTGAGGTTTGTTGAATTCTTGTCTCGGAATAAATCGAAGAAAACGGATTGAGATTTGTGCAATCTGATGCATTTCTATTAGTAGAGGGCAAGCCAGAGACTGATGTAGCATTCCTTTTTCCGATAAATGAACTAGGGG